TTTTCTTACTAAATTAATTAAGTCAATTGACTAATTGAAGGAATTCCATTTACTCAATGAATTATTATCACCTATCCGCCCCTTTTTGTTTGTTCACTACTTCTTATAAATCTAAAAAAAGAAGTTCTGATAGACCCCCCAAAAATAGTCATCTTATTTTGACGAACAGGAGAAAGAATCATTATTATCTCGTATCTCGACACAAGAAAAGGGAAATCCCTTTTCTTGTGTCGAGATACGAGAATAGAAAGACTAAGAATACCTCCTAGAAACAGAAACATTTGCATCTTTTATTTATCTTTTGCTTTGTATTCTCCTCCTTTGTATTGTACTATTATCCATTACTATGGGTGGTCTATTATATAGAAACAGAAGTAATAAATTTTAGACATCTCTCAAAGCAAAAACAGTATAGACAAAACAAACAAGGGACTTTACAAATTTTTTTTGATCGATACTATTATGTATGTAGTATGATCAAAAAAAATTCGGCCTTTCTTCCTTTTTACCAACTTGTATTAAGGAATCCCTGTATCTAAAAATTCATTTCGTACAATTGAACCTTTTCAAACTGTTTCTTTTTAAGAACCAAAAAGATTTGTGCTAGAATAATAGATGCGAAGAAGAACAAAAGACCTTGAACACGTAACGGGTCTTGAAGCACTATCTCGGCATCTCCCTGACCAAACCCCCCCACATTAGGATTACTTGTTAATAGTTGATCAAGCTTGATAGACTCACCCTCTGAAACAAGAAGTTCCGGTCCTGGAGGTATAATATCAACCACTTGATGTCCATCCGATGGATCAGTTATGGTTATTTCATATCCGCCCTTTTCTTTACGTACTATTTTGCTTACTATACCTGTGGATGTGGCATTATAGACAGTGTTGTTACTCTTGCTTCCATCGGGATAAATCTGACCCCTTCCCCTGTTTCCGCCTACATATATGGGATATTTTAAGAAGTTAACGTCCTTCCTCGTAGCAGGGTCGGGAGAAAGAATAGGGAAGACGATTTCCCTATATTTCTGACCAGGAACAGGACCTACCACAAGAATATTTTTTTTAGTGGGACGATAATTCTGAAAAGAAAGATTGCCTATCTTTTCTTTCATCTCGGGAGAAATACGATCGGGAGGGGCTAATTCGAATCCCTCGGGTAAAATAAGAACAGCCCCCACATTCAAACCCCCCTTCTTGCCATTAGCAAGAACTTGTTTCAGTTGCGTATCATAAGGGATTCTAACGACTGCTTCAAATACAGTATCAGGAAGCACAGATTGCGGAACCTCAATATCCACGGGCTTATTAGCTAAATGGCAATTGGCACACACAATTCGTCCAGTTGCTTCTCGTGGATTTTCATAACCCTGCTGCGCAAAAATAGGATATGCATTTGAAATAGATGTCTGAGTTATTACATATATCACGATCGATACAGAAATAAATCGAGTCATCTGCTCCTTTACCCAAGAAAAAGTATTTCTATTTTGCATGGTCCAATCATCGATCCCAAAATTTCTACAATAAATTAGGTAGGTAGCTAGTATAGTTCCCTATCCACAAGTCTGTCATTGTACTGGAATAATTGTACTGGAATATAGGGCGAATACCTTGAATAAACAGGTAGAAGTATAAAGAAAGAGTAAGTCAAATTTAAATTTTGTTATGCACGAAGAAAGATTCTTTCTGATTTGATTGATATCAAGAGATCAAATGAGTTCCTCATTCTCATTCATTCATTGAATGATAAATAACTACAAGTGAAGGAGATACACGATTTAAATAATGGAAAATCCAATATTTCACAATTGTATCTAGAATGACTGGAAAAGTGGAAACAAGACCGGATATAATTTGATCGTTATGTGTCAATCCAAAATCGTTGTAGACCGAACCAATCATTAGTTCCCAACCATGTGGAGAGTGGAATCCGATCCATAAATCAGTGACTAAAAGAATAGAAAAGGCTTTTGTTGTGTCACTTAAGTTATATAAGAATTCCTGAACCCAAGAATTAAGAATGACAAGTTTTTCATTACTCAGAATAAAATAACTACTTAGAATAGCGAAACAGATTATATTTGTCGAGAAATGCAAAATGCGCAAAATGCTATGTAAATTATATTCATTATGTATTTTGACCAATTGTATTGTTTCTTTGTGGATTCCTATACGAAGCTTTTGTAGATGTGTCTCGGGGTACTCCTTTATCATTTCATCCAACAGAAATAGTTGTTCTAATTCTATGAATTTTTCTAGAACGTTCTTTTCTTGAATATCATTCAAGAAAGTTTCGGATTGCCGGGTATTCCACCAATCATTAACCCAAGGTTCCAGACATTTATTAAATGAGAGAGAGACCCACCAGGGTAAAAATACTATAGATGCAAGATATGGAAGGAAAATCAACGCTTTCTTTTTTTTTTTTTCACTTTTCTTTTTTTTTTTAATTGTTAATAAACCTGCTTCATTTTATTTGTTAATTTTATCTTATTTGATATTTCTCTGAAGCATGAGTTCTATAACAAGGTGTGGAACCTATGGATCTATTCTCAATTTTTGTATAATTATTTAGTCCTTGATCTAACTAAATTAAATCTTGGATTTAAATTAAATATAGAAATAGAATAAAGATAGAGTCTGTTTTGGATGAAAAAAAAAAATAAGCATCAGATATTTCAATTGAACAAATTAGAACCAATTGTATTGCATCCTTATTTGTTCTTTTTGATGAATGCTCAAAAACCACTTGAAGAATATTATTCAAATTTCAAGACGAAAGAACTCCACCGCGGACCAAGTAATTATTTTGAAATGTTTCACCCCCAGGAAAAGAGGAGATATTTCTGAAGAATATTGATGATGAAATCCGAAATAAGTGACAAAACGAGAGATAAATTGGATGGTTATGAGAGATCCAATCTTTGTTTCTCAAGGAGCAAAATTAAAGATAAAAAGAAGGATTGGTTGACAAATGAGAGAAATTTTATGAAATAAATACGATCTATCTGTATTTCTATCTAATATATCAATTTGGCCCTAAACTAAAAAGAAAAGATGAATTCTCTATTTTGAAATGTCTGGTTTGGGTATATGTAATGAATCTATACTTATTATACTTGTTACTAGTATGAAAGAAAGAATTGAGTTGAACTCCATCATACACGTAAAAAATTTTTGGCAGACGAAAAATGACTTCTTATTATAGTTTAGTCGTTTTGTTCCATATACGTCCCCCTGCTTTTGCTTTATTCTAAGGGTCACCGCCACATCAACAGAACAAAGAAATAGAATCTAGCATGTTCTACTCGAATGAGCATTCTGAAGAAACTTCAGTTGTATTAAAAAAAGAAGAAAAGGATTACTGAATTCCTTCCCTCATGCTGAGAAAGTATTTATTCCTCGTTTCATTTCAAAATACTTCAATTGGTATGCGCAAGAAATAGGCTAATTCCGCAGCTTTTTGTTCAATTTCTCGTGGAGTTAAATTCTCATCAGTACGAGTCAAGGGAATAGTTCCCTGGCCCCTGACTTCCATATAAAGGACACGGCGAGTATAAAGGCCCTCTTTAACCTCCACTCTGATTGACTGAATATCGCTCATAAGGAAGCGAAGGAAGATACGACGATTTTTTCCAGGAAATCCCCAACGAAAAATACACACTATTCCTTCTTTTCTATCGAATCGATCATAACCACTACCTACATTCCACAAAATTGTGCCCCACAAATAGGAGCTAATGAATAGACCCGCAATTCCATAGAAAGACATCACAATTCCTTGTGGGAAAAAAGATATTTGCTGATATGGAAATACGGATATCAGATCCCTACCAAGATAACTGGAAGTTCCAACGATTAAGAATCCTAGTGAACCTAAAAAAAGGATACAGGCCCAGAAAAAATTACTTGTTTTTCGAGACCCCGTTATAAGTTCTATCCATATATGTTCTGATCGCCAGTTCATACTATACTAGATCCAATTGCATTCGATTGGAATTGGGAGAATAAACCAAATGAATTTGACTTTTCTTGCTCCCGAGCCCGAGGTAACTCTCATCAACTAGCACTTAATGTGAACCATTAGAAATAATTGGTTAGATACATTGACTTTCCACTTTAAATATTTGATGATCCGCTTTTGACCAGAGCTATACCTGCATATACATGCATTTATACAGATATAATGTATACGCATGCAAAACGGCTCTTCCTTTCATTTGTATTCGCAAGGAGTCACATGTCGTACCACATTCCACTAAAAAAATAGATACCTAAATAATGATCCAGTGTTGATTGAAATAATTTGATGAGATTTGGTCCCATACATCGCAGCTAGACAATCTTATTTTTTTGGACATAAAGAAATAAAGAAGCCATTGCAATTGCCGGAAATACTAGGCCCACTAAAGGCACAAAAATAGAGGGTAAGTTAAAATCTGTCATAGAATGGGTGCCTCAATTTAATATTTGAACCTCTTATAAAGATATCTTATGATAAGTAGTCTATCTATTATGATAAGTAGTCTATCTATTATAATATAAATAATATTAAGTAATAACAAGAAACGTAAAACTACATTAAGTGTACCTATTTTATTTATCTTTCTACACGAATATGTATGATAATTCCATTTAATAAACTTTTTCTTATCCTGTTTTCATTCTTATCTTCTTTCTAAAACTAAAATAATAAGAAGTTTTTATGAGTTCGCGACTCTAACTAATCCGATACAAGAGGGATTCGTCGTAAAAGTCAAAAAATAGATTTTTGGAAGATATAGAGATTACTTCTGTTACTACATAGATATTTCTATATTTATTATTTATTATATTATTTATTAGACATTCATTAATATATTTACATTAAATTATATTTATATTATAATTAGACATCAAATTTATGTCACCAAACGTCATTTTTATCGGTTTTTTGTCACGATGATGAATTATTCTCACTACAAATAACTGAATCTAGTGCTGTACTTTAATTTT